AAATTATACGTCCCCTGCTGGTTGAATTATAACTTATAACTACTTACTTCGATTTTGAATCTATCCCCCGGTAGTATCCAGATAAAACCACGCCGGATCCTCCCCGAGACATAACCTAAAACATAACCTAGAATTAGATTTTCATTCTCTAAAAAGACCCGGAATATACCATTAAGAAGTGATTCTGTAATTAAACCCTCATTAATCCATTTTTTTCTTTCATTCCGGGCAACTCCTCCTTGAATGAAGTATCAATTAATGGTGGAACAGTCATATAACTCACTTTTACTCTCTTTTTCTTTTCATTCTTTTCACAATCGGGAAGTTAGAGATCAAATTAGGATACCGTAGGAAAAGGATCACCATATATAACACAAAATTTCTCCCCCAACTCCTTCTAGACGAGCTTCTCGATCTGTCATTATACCTCGAGAAGTAGAAAGAATAGCAATCCCCATTCCGCCTAAAATCCTAGGAATTCGTTGATAGTTGGAATAGATTCGTAGACCGGGTCGGCTGATACGCTTTAAAATAGTTTTATATATCCTTTTCCTAGTTCTTTTATGTCGCAGGGTTGAAACCAAGAAATTTTTCTTATTTTCTCGATGTTTTCTAACGTTTTCAATAAAACCTTCTCGCAGAAGTATTTTAACAATGTTTTCGGTGATATTAGTAGATCCTATTCGAATCGTTCCTTTTTTATTCATGTCAGCATTTCTTATAGAAGTTATTATTTCGGCAATAGTGTCCCTACTCATGATGAACTATAATTATAGTTGCCTCCTAATTTTGATATAATCAACGTGTTTATTTTTATTTAGGAATTCCTAAATAAAAGTATATGCTTGAGACACAATCTACTAATTTATCTATTTCAGATATTCTATTCTACTATATCATAATTTCATATACTAATATTAATATTTATATTTATAATACTTCAGGAGCTAATGAGACGATTTTAGTGAAATTTAATTCTCTCAATTCCCTGGCGATTGCACCAAAAACTCGAGTCCCTTTTGGATTTCCTTCTTGATCAATGACAACTGCCGCATTGTCATCATATCGTATTCTCATACCGTTTTCGCGCTTGAGTTCTTTACACGTACGTACAATTACAGCTCTAATTACTTCTGATCTTCCGAGCGGCATATTTGGTACTGCTTCTTTGATTACAGCAACAATAACGTCACCAATATGAGCATATTTGCGATTACTAGTTCCTAAGATTCGAATACACATCAATTCTCGAGCCCCGCTATTATCCGCTACATTCAAAAGGGTCTGAGGTTGAATCATATCATTTTTTATCTGCTCTTTCAATGCAAAGGATGAAGAAAGAAAAGAAATATTATCTGTCTAGAAATAAATAAACCCACAATTGTATTTTTTCATTCCTAATACCTTTTTCTTTGGTTCTACATCTCTATCCTGCAATAATAAATTGAGTTCGTATAGGCATTTTGCACGCAGCTATTGAAATGGCTGCTCTGGCCACAGTTTCGGATACTCCGCCCATTTCATAAAGTATTCGACCCGGTTTAACAACAGATACCCAATATTCGGGAGATCCCTTCCCCGAACCCATACGTGTTTCTGTAGGTCTTACTGTAACGGGTTTGTCGGGAAATATACGTACCCATATTTTTCCACCACGACGCGCATATCGGGTCATTGCTCTTCGTCCCGCTTCTATTTGTCTAGCTGTGATCCAAGCGGGTTCAAGTGCCTGAAGAGCGTATCTTCCGAAACAAATATGATTGCCTCTATAAGATATTCCTTTCATTCTTCCTCTATGTTGTTTACGGAATCTGGTTCTTTTGGGGTTATAGTTGATGGTTGTTTCCCCCTTCCATCTCTACTGCAGAACCGGACATGAGAGTTTCTTCTCATCCGGCTCCTCGCGAAAGAAGAAACAATTTAATATAAAGGATTCAATATCAATAATATTACAGATACACATGTATTTTATGAATAATACACTAAATAATAGGATTTGTTGATATTCCATAGGAAAGCAAGATATATTTACATACAAGCAGGATATATAAATCAGGATATAAATATAAATACAAGATAAGATATACGATGCGATATAAATAAATACAAGATAAGATATACAAGAATACAAGATGTACAAGAACAAGACATATATACAAGATATATAATTTATAATTATAATTAATAATTAGTTATATTATAATATATATTATATTATATTATTATATATATTAGTTAATTATAGTATAAGTATAATTAGTTTAATTATAGTATTAATAATTATATATAGTATAAGTATAACTAGTAAAGTTTATTTTATAATTAGTTAATTTATTAATTTAATATTAATATTAGATTAGTTAATTTAATGCTTTTTTTTTTTTATTTAATATTAATTAAAATCTAACACATATTATTTAATGTAAAATTGATTAATCCAATCAATGTTTCGCGGGCGAATATTGACTCTTTTCTGCTTCATTCGTAGGGTCAACCCATG